CAGTTAAGATGTGATATGATTGCATCGCGGTGTCTAAGGACGCGATCTAACAGATCGTTGTATCGAGTAGTTGGATCGTAGTCTCTTACCATAAAAATGGCCGCGTGCGCAGCAGCACCAACTATAAGAAATCCACCGATCCACATGTGATGTGTGAACAACGAAAGTTGTGTACCATAGTCAATAGCTAGATATGGATAAGGGGGCATAGAATACATATGGTGAGCTACAACAATGGTTAAAGAGCCTAACATCGCCAGGTTAAGAGATAATTGAGCATGCCATGACGTTGTTAGGATTTCATAGAGGCCCTTATGGCCCTGTCCTGTAAATGGACCTTTATGAGCCTCTAAAATGTCTTTAAGGCCGTGTCCAATGCCCCAATTGGTCCTATACATATGACCGGCGATCAGGAAAAGAATTGCAATAGCTAAATGGTGGTGTGCGATATCGCTCAGCCATAGACCCCCTGTTATTGGATCTAATCCTCCGCGAAAACTAAGAAATTCCGCATATTTTGACCAATTCAAGGTAAAAAATGGGGTTGCCCCTTCGGAAAAACTGGGATAAAGTTGAGCCAAAAGATCCCGATTCAAGATAAATTCATGAGGAAGTGGTATCTCTTTAGGATCAACCCCGGCATCGAGAAATTGGTTAATTGGCAAAGATACATGGATTTGGTGTCCTGCCCAAGAAAGAGAACCAAGCCCCAGTAACCCCGCTAAATGGTGATTCAACATAGATTCTACATCTTGGAACCAAGCCAATTTTGGGGCGGCTTTATGATAATGGAACCAACCGGCAAAAAGCATTAGCGATGCAAAGACCAATGCGCCAATTGCAGTACAATAGAGTTGTAATTCACTAGTTATTCCAGATGCGCGCCAAATCTGAAAAAAACCGGAGGTTATTTGTATTCCTCGGAAACCCCCGCCCACATCACTATTCAATATTTCTTGACCCACTATTGGCCAAACTACCTGGGCACTGGGCTTAATGTGAGTAGGATCACTTAGCCATGCTTCATAATTGGAAAAACGGGCACCATGGAAGTACATGCCACTCAGCCAAAGAAAGATAATTGAGAGTTGACCGAAATGAGCACTAAATACTTTTCGAGAGATCTCCTCTAAATCACTGGTATGACTATCAAAATCGTGAGCATCGGCATGTAGGTTCCAGATCCAAGTGGTAGTATCAGGGCCCTTTGCTATTGTTCTTGAAAAATGGCCGGGTCTGGCCCATTCCTCGAAAGAAGTTTTGACGGGATCCCTATCTACAACAATTTTCACTTCTGGTTCCGGCGAACGAATAATCATTAAGTCCTCCTCTTTCCGGACAACACATACAAAGAGACCTGCCAACAGTCAAGTTTTTAGTGAAACTTCTGAAAGATGGATATTTTATAAAGATGAATATTTTTATTTCATTTATGATTAGTCCCTTTCTTTCCCATCTCTCATCCATCTATTTTATTTAGTTATTCACTAGAACAATTATGATATCGAAGTTGATCTGGGGCAAGTGTTCGGATCTATTATGACATAACGATTAGGTGCCCAACGGACTTTATTATCTTGTAAAATCCTTTCCCGACGTGGTGAAGAAACTCTTTTTTTTTTACCGGCCTAGTGTATTTCTATCTCAATTTTTAAGTGCCCGGCCCCACTTTTATGGAACATCTTATTACTTCATTACAAACCACAAGATCATTTAATTTATTAGAATTAAAAAGATGATATCTATATTTAGTTATTTTAGGTATCCCTTATTTATTAGCTATTAGCCTTGCTTTATTAGCTATATGTTATCTATATTGCTGTATACATATCGTTTATCCTTATGAGATACTATAAATAAGAATAAAATATTTTAGAAGGAAGAGATATAATGAAATTCTTGATTGGATCCTATCATAGGAACGATCCATTTTTTTAATGGATCCCATAATCAATTTTAATAAATTAAAAGAGAGAGTGGTTTTATTCGAATTCGAAACGTCTTGTGATCTTCAACCAATTATGTGCTTCAATATAATTACCAGGAGTCAGCGCTATCGCCTGTTTCCAATACTCAGCAGCTTGATCGAACCAAGCCTCCGCAATTTCAGAATCACCCTGTAGAATGGCCTGTTCTCCTCGGTCGGAATAGGTTGGTTAATTCCTTCCCTTAGAACCGTACTTGAGAGTTTCCTACCTCATACGGCTCAACAGTCGATTCTTTTTGCTTGCGTTCCATCTTAGTAATCTCCCCTATCCTAACTGAATGAGATTTATTATAACCCTATCTCCTTTTTCTTGGGTTAACCAGAAGAACTTAATTACGTTAAGTTTTAAACTCTAATTTCGATCAATAATCAGTTTTATCTTTTCTCCCACCTTCAGAAAACGGAGGAATAAATATTCCCCTATATCGTTAGAATTTTCTAAAAGGTAACTATCTCGTTTTCATTTCATATAGACTCTTTGAAAAAGACTTTCCTATGCAAGAAAAAATAACTTACTATCGTTGGGATCTGATGCTACACCGCTGCTGAATACCTTAGTAGATCGACTCTATTACATAAGTTGATTCCTAATTTATATATCATATCATGACATAAGTAAGCAGTTCTTAAACTGTATCGACCTAATAACTCGCTAATTGATCTTTACGGTGCTTTCTCTATCAATTCGATCCTTTTTTATCCATAGAGTATATGGCCGTACTTTTTTCTCCATGTTTTGGTTCTCATGAAGTCTTTTTCCTCGCTACAGCTGATAAAAATCGTTGCTTTCGACGATGCATATGTAGAAAGCCCATTTTTTCTAGTATTTACTAGCGGATTTGATCTTTTTTTTTTCTTCTTTCTATAGTGGAGATAGTCGCACGTAATGACAGATCACGGCCATATTATTAAAAGCTTGTGGTAAGAATGGATTTCGTTCTAGTGCTCGGAAATAATATTCCAAAGCCTTCGTATGATCCCCGTTGCTTGTGTGTATAAGTCCTATGTTATAGAGTATATAACTTCGATCATAAGGATCAATTTCTGGTCGCGTAGCTTCATAATAATTCTGTAAAGCTTCCGCATAATTTCCTTCGGATTGAGCCGACATCCGTTACGGTCGTTCTTTCTATTCAAAGAATCTCCGCTCCAGAACCGTACGTGAGATTTTCATCTCATACGGCTCCTCCCTTCTGCGCATAGTACTAAGGGAAATAATCTATAGAATCCAAATTTCACTATTTTCATTATGAACTGACAGGGGCTAGTATTTTTACAAGAAATCTCTAGCCAGCCTTCCCGAAGGAGGTTTTTTCTTAACACCAATCGTATTAGTACTAGATAAAAGGGGTAACTCCAACAATTTTTTTGTTCTCAACGCCTCCTATTTCCGGGAATTAGTCACTTCAACAATCTTTGATGGTTATACGGGTATCCAAAGTACGAACGAGATGGATGTTTGTTGTCCCAACCATTCTTGTTAGTCCCGATACAATAAAGAAAGGGGTATAATTTTTAACAAACAAAGTTTTCGTATTGTTGATTCCTAGGAGTAGTGCTTCTTCCCATATGCTGCCTATTGGTACTAAATGGAGTAAGATTGACTCGCGGTCCAGAACCTATAGGTATAACCTTTCGCTCAATACTCAAATCGATGATGAAAGCATCTGAGGCTGCATCAATCGAGGATACACGACGGAAGGAATTGTTCTATCTCCAAACTTCACCTTCCCCCGGCGTAGGTTTATTTCAAGAATTTCTTTCTATCCCGAACCACAGAGGGTTAAAAAGAAAATCAAATCGCACCATCTCTGTAATAGGTAAATGCCCTTTTTTCCCCTGAAGTTGTCGGAATTATTCGTAATAAGATATTGGCTACAATTGAAGAGGTCTTATCAATAAAATTTCCATTTCTCTGAGATCTGGGCATAATTATCAATCCGTTCTACAATTCTTTCCATTTTCCTTGGGAAAATGATCCCGCAAAGAAAGGAATTGTACATGTACAGTAGTACGAAATATCATAAAAATAGACTAATTCCACAAAAAAAGATGTGGACCTTCTGCTCAAATTGTTCCTTTTTAGACAAGGAGAAATATGAAATAGAAATATTTGAATTAGATTGGACTTCATTCCAATTTCAGAATTATGAAAATAATATAAATGAAAATACTATAAATTTTAAATATAGTATGCAGTATGTCTATGAACGGAACTATTCCAATTTCATATCAGTTGAATAACCAAAGCCTTTTTTACTTTGGAATTGGTTATGATCCAAGAAAAAGAGGAAAATGGAATAATCATTCTATGATAAAATTAGAGTAAGATAGAGGAACTGTCCGTTTTGTTTGCATAACGCATATACACGATACAATTAAAATAGAAAAATCCATGGGACTATGAATTACTAACGATCTAGTAAAACAAATTTTGTATTCCTATGGATATAGGGTCCTTGATTGGTCGTACCTGTACTGCAATAAAATAATATGAACGGCTCGCTATTCACTCGGTTTCAAGTCAATAATATAATAAGAGTCGGAGAGATGGCCGAGTGGTTAAAGGCGTAGCATTGGAACTGCTATGTAGGCTTTTGTTTACCGAGGGTTCGAATCCCTCTCTTTCCGTTTCTGTTGATTCACTGCCATTACTGACCACAAATCAAATAACAATTTGATACCATTATTCTAAGAGTAAGACTCTTATTTGATAGATATTTTCTATTCCTAATTACACTACTATAGTCTATAGTATAGTACAGTACGTGAAATAAAAGTACGTAAAATATAAATATCGAAAAGAACAAAAAAGAAATAAAAAAATCTTACTGCGGATCCGCTTGTAATACGTGAATGATCAAAATGCGGATCGAGGTCCTTACGAGAATTGAAACCTATTTCTTAAGCAAGGGGGTGCGGGTAAAATTATCTGAACCTTTCTTTGTAATTTTCAATTAGGTTCAAGTCTGACGGGAATAATATTCTACAACTAACAACTCATTTATTTTCAAACCGATCCATTTACTATCTATTATTTGATTTACCAATCCTTTATATTGGAATGAGTCAATAGTCAAATGTTTTGGCAAATCCTCGCGGGGGGATGACGCAATATAATTTTGAATCAGATCTTTCGATCTTTGTTTATCTTTCGTAGTAATAGTATCTCGGGGTTTGCAACGATAACTTGGTATATCCACTACACGACCATTAACTAAAATATGTCTATGGTTAACTAATTGTCTGGCTCCAGGAATGGTAGAAGCCATACCCAATCGAAAAAGGATGTTATCCAAACGCATCTCAAGTAGTTGTAGTAATACTTGGCCCGTTGACCCTTTTGCTTTTCCGGCTATATGCACATATCTAAGTAATTGTCGCTCTGTCAGACCATAATGAAAACGCAATTTCTGTTTTTCTTCTAGACGAATACGATATTGCGATCTTTTCCCAGAACGCAATTGGTTTTTAAGATCATTTCTAGATCTAGGCATTTTATTAGTTAGTCCCGGTAAAGCCCCCAGTCGGCGTATTTTTTTGAAACGAGGTCCTCGGTAACGAGACATAAAAACTCCTTTTTGATTTTATTGAAATTGTATTTTACAGAATAAATCTAGATTAAGACTGAACTAAAGGATAAACAAAGTAAAACTCAAAATACTAAACTAATATCTAATTCTAATATCTAATTAATATCTAATTCTAATATCTAATTAATATCTAATTCTAATATCTAATTAAAGTTAATTAAAGTACTACAAAATTGAATGAAATTCATTCTATGAATATCCGAATTTTTTTGTATATTTGTATATGTATATTTGTATATCTTATAGTATAGGAAGTTAAGGCTCAGTTTTATGATTTAATTTATTCCGTAGAGATCTAATTGATCCAATAAAATGTGGATTCCTAGTTGTCAAATTAGCACGATATAATAGATCGATGACTTCACATTTGGAAGAAGAGGAGAGAAGAGATTAGCAATCATGGAAAAATCGATAAAAAGCCGGCTATCGGAATCGAACCGATGACCATCGCATTACAAATGCGATGCTCTAACCTCTGAGCTAAGCGGGCTCATATAACAGAAATATAAATAGTGAATAGGAATTCAGTAAACTACTAGATTTTTGATCTCAGTTATGAATTTAGTTAATAACTAAATAACCCTAAATAACTAGAGTAAAAAGTTAAATTAATTAAATTGAAATTGGTTTATATTCTTTAATATGTAATAATACATAATTACTTAAATACTTAAGTATTTAATATTATATTAAATAATACTTAAAATTAAATAATTATTAAGATTTAAGTATCAAATTAATTTTTTAAGTATAATTTTCATATTATATAATTCAAAGGGTCATACTATTTTTAGTATTTGTTTAGTATTAATAATTTACTATTAATAATATAATAAAAATATAAATTTCGTACCTAAGTTCTTAAACTTAATTTAAAAAGAAAATAAGACATTTCTTTGGTTTCATTCGGAAAAGGAGAAAATAAGATAGGACTCAAAAGACTAATGAATATCGATCCTTACAGTATTCAAAAAAACACTGTAAAAATGAAGGGGGACATATCCATGTGGGATATATGTATACATATTGAATTGCGGATACATCAATGATAAAATCATCTCTGATTGAGATGAATATGGTTCATTCAATAGAGATAAAACGATAGGGATAGCGAAAAAAAAAATGGCGTCATACACTTTTTCAATATAGGAATTCATTAGATAATAAATTCAACGATTCCAAGATCAATGAAAAAGGTGGGTGGAATTACAACTGGATCCTAGTATCAAAAGGGGATATGGCGAAATTGGTAGACGCTACGGACTTGATTAGATTGAGCCTTGGTATGGAAACCTGCTAAGTGGTAACTTCCAAATTCAGAGAAACCCTGGAATTAAAAATGGGCAATCCTGAGCCAAATCTTTATGTTAAGAAAACAAAGGATAGGTGCAGAGACTCAATGGAAGCTGTTCTAACAAATGGAATTGACGTTGACTACGTTGCGTTGGTAGCTGGAATCCCTCTATCGAAATTACAGAAAGGATGACCCTATATGCGTATATATACATACTGACATATCAAACGATTAATCACAACTCGAATCTGGAATCCATATTATTAACTATAACTATATATTATAGTTATTATTATATATATATTTTTATATTTTTAAAAAGATATATTTTTATATAAATTTATAGATTAATTAAGAGTTATTATAAATATATTCCAGTCGAAGTTGAAGGAAGAATCGAATATTCAGTATTCAGTGATCAAATCATTCATTCCGGAGTCGGATAGATCTTTTGAAAAAATGATTAATCGGACGAGAATAAAGAGAGAGTCCTGTTCTACGTGTCAATACCGACAGCAATGAAATTTATAGTATTAGGAAAATCCGTCGACTTTAGAAATCGTGAGGGTTCAAGTCCCTCTATCCCCAATAAAAGCCCCTTTGACTTACTAACTAGACTTCCTAAT